GGTGGGGTGACAGCCAGCTTTGGTATGTTAGGCGATATTATTATTGCCGAACCAAATGCCTATATTGCATTTGCAGGTAAAAGAGTAATTGAACAAACATTAAATAAGACAGTACCCGAAGGTTCGCAGGTGTCTGAATATTTATTCCATAAGGGCTTATTTGATCCAATCGTACCACGTAATCTTTTAAAAGACGTTATTAGTGAATTTTTTAAACTCCACACTTTCTGTCCTTTGAATCAAAATTCAGTCAAATAGTTATTTTTTTTTTTGATTTTAAAGTAATAATCAGCAAGATAAAAAATTATTACGCGAGAACGGGCGGGATAAATAAAAAAATTTCATGTTCTTTTCTTTATGTTTATATATTATCTATTAGATATCTATAATCTATCTTCCTGAACTTTTAGTTTTACTAAGAATCCCGGTTGGATCGGATTCGAACGAATCTTTCGGTAATTAATCAATTCATAAATCCTTTCTTTTCTTTAAAAAATAAAATTAAAAGACAAGAAAAAAAGAAGAAAAAAAGAAAGACTACAAAAATAGATTATCATACATATAGTTCATATAATTGATGTAGAAATATGAACAATAACAATATAAGGCTATTTATTCAGTATTAAGTTCTCAATTTTCGATTCAGTTAGTAGGTTATTCGATATACTTAGTATTATAATAATATTCTTTATAATAAATGTAACAATAACAGGTATAATATAAATAGTAAATCGAGGTATCGTTGCTATGACAATTCTAAATTTACCCTCTATTTTTGTCCCCTTAGTGGGCCTAGTAATTCCAGCATTTGCAATGGCTTCTTTATTTCTTCATGTACAAAAAAACAAGATTGTTTAAATTCGCCGGGACAAAATATAATTCATTGAATAAGTGAATTAGTGAAATAGGGTAGAATATGTGACTTCCCACGAACATAAATGAACGAACGCTAACGAATTCTAGCTATTTTCAACTAAACTAGATACGAAGTTAGTCAATGAAATGGGGGGTCAGGTGGTTATATGTAAATATCTAGAAAGAATAATATGAGATGCCATTTTTGTGAAGGTTCATATAATCATATAATAAAAGTGCTAGTTGATGAGCGTTACTTCGTAAACAAAAAAAAAGGAAAGTCAAATTGGGATTATTCTATCAATTCCAATAAAATGCAACTAAATCTAGTATGAATTGGAGATCAGACCGTATATGGATAGAACTTATAACAGGCTCCCGAAAAATAATTAATTTCTACTGGGCCTTTATCCTTTTTTTAGGTTCGTTAGGATTCTTACTGGTTGGAATTTGTAGTTATCTAGATAGTAATTTTAGATCTTTATTTCCGTATCAACAAATCCTTTTTTTTCCACAAGGAATCGTGGTGTCCTTCTATGGGATAGCAGGTCTCTTTATTAGTTCCTATTTGTGGTGCATAATTTCGTGGAATATAGGTAGTGGTTATGATAGATTCGATAGAAAAGAAGGAACAGTTTGTATTTTTCGTTGGGGATTTCCCGGAAAAAATCGTCGTATCTTTCTCCGATTCCTTATGGAAGATATTCAGGCCATACGAATCGAAGTTAAAGAAGGTATTTATACTCGTATTGTCTTTTTCCTTTATATGGAAATCAGGGGACAGGGGTCTATTCCATTAATTCATATTGATGAGAATTTGACTCCACGAGAAATTGAACAAAAAGTCGCGGAATTGGCCTATTTCTTGCGTGTACCAATTGAAATGAAATGAATAATTGTTATTTATTTTTTTTATTTATTATTTCGTCTTCATTTGAGAGGGACTTTGATTCTATTTCTGTATTCTTTATAGATTAAAAGCCTAAAAAAAATACTTTGTACGTAATAGAATCAAAATATTCGATCGTGTAGAGTCAATAAGTGAGGTGGGGTAGATTCCTTAACAATTCATTAAATTAAAAAATGACAAAAAAGAAAGTCTTTATTCGCATTCTATCTCTTATATCTTTATTTTTTTTAGTATTTTTTACCTGGTGGAGCTCTCTCTCATTTAAAAAAAGTATGGAATCGTGGTCTGTTAATTGGTGGAATAAGAGACAATCTGAAACCCTTTTGAATGATATTCAAGAAAATGGTATTCTAGAAAAATTCATAGAATTAGAGAGACTAATCCTGTTGGACAAAATGATAAATGAATCTTCAGAAACACATATACAAAAGCTTAATATAGGAATCCACAAAGAAACGGTTCAATTAATCAAGATGTATAACCAAGACCATATGAATACGATTTTGAACTTCTCAATAAACATAATGTCTTTCATTATTCTAAGTGTTTATTCTATTCTGGGTAATGACGAGCTTGTTATTCTTAACTCTCGGGTTCAGGAATTATTATATAATTTAAACGATACAATAAAAGCTTTTTCCATTCTTTTAGTAACTGATTTATGTATCGGATTCCATTCGCCTCACGGTTGGGAACTAATGATTGACTCTATCTACAACGATTTTGGATTTGATC